GTAATGCATTGTATGTCCCATAATAGGTCCCATCCTTCTACCCTTTCCCGGGAGTCGATGACTATTCATAGCTATTACCTTGACACCAAAGAAGAGTTCGACCCAATGCTTTATTTCTGTCCTAGTTGATCCTGATTCGACATTAGAAGTATATTGATTGTTCCCCAATAACCGAATACTCTTTTCTGTAAATACTGCATATTTGATTCCATCCATAAATCCATTTTCTTCCCTATGAGTTCCAGTATCGATAAGAATTCTAGTTCTTACTGTTCATATGTTATGGTATGAATATACCATACCAATTCGCTATGTATGGATGATGAGATTCCATTGATACAGAGCCAATTCCAATAGACTTATTGAATGTTCCCATTGGCGTGCATCCAGCAGGAATTGAACCTACGAATTTGCCAATTATGAGTTGGGCGCTTTAACCATTCAGCCATGGATGCTTAACAGGGATCATCGTACATCGTGAATAACCAAATTCCAATTGAAATGAAATCTTTAGGAGTAATCAATGAAACGACATCAATTCAAATCCTGGATATTCGAATTGAGAGAGATATTGAGAGAGATCAAGAATTCTCACTATTTCTTAGATTCATGGATCAAATTCGATTCAGTGGGATCTTTCACTCACATTTTTTTCCACCAAGAACGTTTTATGAAACTCTTTGACCCCCGAATTTGGAGTATCCTACTTTCACGTGATTCACAGGGTGCAACAAGCAATCGATATTTCACGATCAAAGGTGTAGTACTGCTTGTAGTAGTGGTCCTTATATCTCGTATTAACAATCGAAAGATGGTCGAAAGAAAAAATCTCTATTTGATGGGGCTTCTTCCTATACCTATGAATTCCATTGGACCCAGAAAGGAGACATTGGAAGAATCTTTTTGGTCTTCCAATAGAAATAGGTTGATTGTTTCGCTCCTGTATCTTCCAAAAGGGAAAAAGATTTCTGAGAGTTGTTTCATGGATCCGCAAGAGAGTACTTGGGTTCTCCCAATAAAGAAAAAGCGTATCATGCCTGAATCTAACCGGGGTTCGCGGTGGTGGAGGAACCGGATCGGAAAAAAGAGGGATTCTAGTTGTCAGATATCTAATGAAACCGTAGCTGGAATTGAGATCTCATTCAAAGAGAAAGATAGCAAATATCTGGAGTTTCTTTTTTTATCCTATACGGATGATCCGATCCGCAAGGACCATGATTGGGAATTGTTTGATCGTCTTTCTCCGAGGAAGAAACGAAACATAATCAACTTGAATTCGGGACAGCTATTCGAAATCTTAGGGAAAGACTTGATTTGTTATCTCATGTCTGCTTTTCGTGAAAAAAGACCAATTCAGGGGGAGAGTTTCTTCAAACAACAAGGAGCTGGGGCAACTATGCAATCCAATGATATTGAGCATGTTTCCCATCTCTTCTCGAGAAACAAGTGGGGTATTTCTTTGCAAAATTGTGCTCAATTTCATATGTGGCAATTCCGCCAAGATCTCTTCGTTAGTTGGGGGAAGAATCAGCACGAATCGGATTTTTTGAGGAACGTCTCGAGAGAGAATTGGATTTGGTTAGACAATGTGTGGTTGGTAAACAAGGATCGGTTTTTTAGCAAGGTACGGAATGTATTGTCAAATATTCAATATGATTCCACAAGATCTATTTTCGTTCAAGTAACGGATTCTAGCCAATGGAAAGGATCTTCTTCTGATCAATCCAGAGATCATTTCGATTCCGTTAGAAATGAGAATTCAGAATATCACACATTGATCGATCAAACAGAGATTCAGCAACTAAAAGAGAGATCGATTCTTTGGGATCCTTCCTTTCTTCAAACGGAACGAACAGAGATAGAATCAGATCGATTCCCGAAATGCCTTTTTGGATCTTCCTCCATGTCCTGGCTATTCACGGAACCTGAGAAGCGGATGAATAATCATCTGCTTCCGGAAGAAATCGAAGAATTTCTTGGGAATCCTACAAGATCAATTCGTTCTTTTTTCTCTGACAGATGGTCAGAACTTCATCTGGGTTCGAATCCTACTGAGAGGTCCACTAGAGATCAGAAATTGTTGAAGAAAAAACAAGATGTTTCTTTTGTCCCTTCCAGGCGAGCGGAAAATAAAGAAATGGTTGATATATTCAAGATAATTACGTATTTACAAGATACCGTCTCAATTCATCCTTCGGAACCAGATCCGGGATGTGATATGGTTCCGAAGGATGAACCGGATATGGACAGTTCCAATAAGATTTCATTCTTGAACAAAAATCCATTTTTTGATTTCTTTCATCTATTCCATGACCGGAACAAAGGGGGATACGCGTTACGCCACGATTTTTTTGAATCAGAAGAGAGATTCCCAGAAATGGCGGATCTATTCACTCTATCAATAACCGAGCCGGATCTGGTGTATCATAGGGGATTTGCCTTTTCTATTGATTCCTACGGGTTGGATCAAAAAAAATTCTTGAATGAGGTATTCAACTCC